GCGGTAATAGGGAAAAGTTCCCCTGTCCAAAAAAAAGCTTGCTGCCTGAAGTTCCCGTTTCAATACTCGGTAAGGGAAACTTGTCTGCAGGTCCGCTCTTATTTGTGCTCTAAAAAGTGAGTACTCCTCTACGGAAAGTACCTTCCCTTCGGGATAAAAAATGTAACTGCGCAGATTTGTTCGATTTGAGAACAGACTCTCTGCAGTGTATCCCTTATAGAGCAAAGCTCTCTCAAAGTCTTTCTCAACGAGGAACTGTGACCTCGCTATTATTTCAAAGGATTCATGGCATTCTTCTGTTGGGAAATCAAAATAAGGCAAAAGTTGCCATTTAATTTCGTTCAAACGTTTCTGGTCGGGCAAAAGGGGCCGGTCCAACTCAGCCCATATGACCTCTTGAGATTGAGAAAAAAAGGGCACTTCTGCCCCTGAGGCTGAGGAGGAACTTGCCGCCGATTCCCGGGGAACTAAGGCCGGAAGATTGGAACTGTCAGTTCCGTTGTCAAACAAGGAAGATTGAAAGTGAAAGTCGAGGGGCTGTGAGCCAATAGTAGCAACCAAAAAGTCCAATGGTACTAGCCCAATGATATGAAATAACAACCGCATGTTCTCTCCATAAATCCAATAAAACCAAATTAGCAAAAAAGAGCTTATTAGTGTGCGAATCCATTGATTTAATGTAGTCATTTCTCTTTCCTATCGTGACCACTCAGGTTCCCCCACCTTTTTAGTGTTCTGGGGCTTCACTTACTCTATATAGAATCGAATTTATAGAGTACCCTATATTTCTTCCATTTCTAATAAGAGTTTCCAGTGGTTGGTTGTTGACCAACAAACAGAAAGCATGGGATAAGGGATAAGAGTAAGGAGAACCCCAAAGAGACTCGAGAACTGAGAATCCTGTCCTCATTACCCTCAACGCCTATAACAGCGACTTTTCCGGCAGCACATCGAAAGAGTTCTCACCCTCGGGCCTAGGCAAAGAACTTGAAGCTAAGTCAGCCTGTTACCATAGAAAGAGAATCATTAAGAAGTACCGCCAGATCGAGACTCCGTGTTTGGCCCCCCCAAGCGTGGTATTTCATACTGGGGCGAAGGAAGAAATGGTAGCGCGTGGAACCGATCGCAAACGGCCACGAGGAGACTAACCGAGAAAGAAGTCGGACTTCACACGTACCGAATCTTATGTTTTGGGTGAAAGATGATGGAGTGAACCCCCAAGAGCTGGTAGCCAACCAGAGGGGTTCGCGGCTAAGAATGAAAGTCCAAGTGCGGGTAGAAAGCTGCCCTAGGTGGAAAGAAGATATAGATAGAAAGAGGAACAGCATAGCAGCCCGAAAACTCAGATTCTTACATACAGCATTTCAAGATCACGAAAAGCACACATAAATAAGAGCTCCCTCCCATCCCAAAAGTCTAGTTGTCCACCTAAGAATCTTTCTTTGTTTTCATTTTTTCTTTTTCCAAAAAGGTCAGTCCTTTTATTTTCATTCTTACTTTGAGACGTTCAACTATGGAAGGAAGTTTCTTCACATAAAGCGCTATTTTCCTTTCGTGTTGAGACTTTCTCTTACCATACCATAGATTTCTCTATATTCATTCCCTCGCGTTCTAAAAAGCGTTTGTAAGTAGCAAGTTATGTCGCTTTCACTGGAAAGGAAAGAGCAAGAGAAAGCGTAGGCCAATCGTGTTTTTATTGAAGAACGGAGATTAGGAGCCCGTGATCTATGTTGTCGAAACACCCTACAATATCAGACTGAATCACTCTATCAACCGGGCCCCAGCTATGAATCTGAAGAAATAAGGTAATAGCTCCTAGACCTTTTCTGAATCCATGTGAGCAAGCTAGGATTTTCAAAAACAAGATTCAATAAATGGGAAAGAGAGTCCATCACGATGATATCCACTTTCTTTGGTTGAGTAATGGGCCGGAACTGACCCGGCTTATTTGGTTTGGGAATAAATGATCTGTACATGGCGGAGAACCTGAAAGTTGAGTTTTTTAATGCTTCCTTCATTTCTTCCAATTGACTCTTGGACACCACTTCCTTATAGTCGTTCTCTGTTTCCCAAAGATAATCGACTATTTTAACTAACTTTTCTATCAAATCTGTCTTTTTCATGCAAATATCTTCTTCTCTTAGAAGAGTTAACAGATCTTTCTTATCCATTACACACACACACCTTCTTCGATACCTCTCGTTATTCCCGTTTCCCAAAAAGAGGGAAATCCACATAGGGGCTATGGGAATCGAACCCAATTCTTTCCGGCATTGAACCCCCATGAATCTCATTATTCTCAAGAGAAGGAGTTCCGGGGGGGGCTCCTGGGCCTCAGTACACTGAAGACCAACTCAATCTCGATTCTCTGAAGCAGCAAACTCTAAAAAAAAAAAGAATTGACCAATTGACGACGCTCCTCATTCATTATAACGATATTTGATAAATTCTATTGTTTAACCACGAAGAGTGTATCTGACAGAGACACTCGCTAGATCTAGTTAGAGTTCCTCGGCGAATCGTCTCTTTCTTAATGAAATATCTGTCTAGCCCTTATCCTGCTAACGACGCCCTTCTTATCTACGAAATTGACCCTTCCTTTCCTTCCCCAGCTTTGAGTGAAGTTCCTTCCATCAACAGTGAAGTCATTAGTACCAGAGCCTATTCTTTCAATTGTGCAATCAGTTCTTCCACTTGGCTCAATAGCCGGAGATGAAATAGCGAAGGTTACGTTCACATTTCTAAGAGCGGTTACGAGAGCAGTGGATGATTTCGAAATTACCCAAACTCGAGCAAGGGAAGCACCGGTTACTTTATTACCTGACTGAACCACCAGGAGCTATTCTTTCGCAAAGAGCTTATTCGTGCACAACAGCTTATTCAGATTATATAGCAGTCTTCTATCTCACACCGGTGACTCTCACAGTGGTTAGTGATTCTATTTCTAGTCTGACAACCGCGGCAACTGATATAAGACCAAGAGTTCCTACTGTCACACCGGTTATTGCATCAAGCACCGGTAATTCACCTAAAGCAAGAGGAAAGGGAGGACGGGACTATGATATGAATATATATATATGATACCACATACGATACCACCATTGATAGAAGGACCGTCAACTCCAACTGTAGCAGCGGTTCCTAATTCAATAGCAGCGGATTCTGTAACAGCTTCTATACCAAGGGCGGAAGGTCTTCTTTTAATGGGTTGCCCTGGGTTTAGTTAGCCTGCTTCCTCTCTGTTTAAGGAGCGCTTATTCCCACAGCTTCTTCGAGAGCAGCTTTTTCTTGTGCTACAGTACAGAACAAGGTATGAAGTGCTCGACTGAAAGGAGAGGGATGAGAGCAAAGGCATGAAGAAGCCTAGCCTTTAGTTCACTTGCAAGAGAGAGGGCCCAGAGAGAGTGAGAGTGCCCTTCTACAACGTCCTTACTTTCTTCGATGAGAGATGAATCTCCAACTCTTCCCAAATCATCGAGCGAGGCGAAGAAGCATATCGGTTTGAAAGGGCACCCTCTCTTCAACCTTTTCGCACCCAGCATCTTAGCTATGTTTCGAATGTCTGGTCATTGAGAATCTTTCTCAGAGATTAGTTTGATGCCGACTAGATCTGATCACAACTAATAGGTAGTACTATAGGGGTCTGACTCTCCGCAGTGAATGACAAAGGAATGTGGAATGTCAAGCTGTGAAACTGAAATCATCAATCTTTTGCTATTCCGTGTAGCGGAGACTTTTGAGTAGAAAGACCAAGCTGTGAGACTTCGTTCAGTGAGAATCCCAGTGTGAAAGACTTGGCAAGATTGGCTTCATAGTGGTACCACAAATGCCTTGGATGAACAAGTCGAAACTTCTCTTTTATACATACCTCCTGTAAATCAAAACACAAGTTTAGGGCACGGGACACGACATGGAGATTCAATCATCTTTATCTCTTTAATGTTCGGGCAGGTGGAGTGATGGCTAAGCGAGTCAGTCAACGAGCGGGATATATGAAGTGAACCAGAGAGGGCCCCCAACAAGATCTATTTCGAGAAAAAGTGGGGGATTCATTAGCTAGAGCAAAGGGATCTTTCGTGAACTCGAGGAAGAATGAGTACTAGTCCTGGTTTTTAAAATACTAGTTCCTGTCCTGTCTGTGTCTGAGGGAGCAGCAAAGCCCCCGGAGCGGTAAGAATGGAGTCTCGTCTCGCGAGGTTCGTGTGTCGAGCAAGTTTTGAAAGAGGATTCCTGGTTGTCTTAGTGTGAAGTGAGAGCCCGAATATACTCTGATCGCTCACCAACTAAAGGGCCCCTCTCTCTCTTTGCTCAGCTTTCAATATTCAATAGAATAGGAGGCTCCTTTACCGATGCTCTTATTGTCACGTGGGCACACTGGTTAAATGAGATCACCAAGGGGCCTTCGCTCGAGGTCCGGAACGGAGGTGCGCCCCTATACACCCTCGGTGCAGTGACCGAAGTCTAAGACTAAAGCAGACGAAAGCATCCGCGCTCGCATTTTGCATGGTGTTTAGCGAGTCTAGACACCCCTCTAAAAAAGGTTGTACGGCCTCCCACAAATCCATTATTTCATTTCTGTTTTTACGTACAATGAATGAGCACTGTTGTAAACTATCCGCTTCAAAAGGATAGTTGGTTATAAGAAAACGAATAAGATCAAGAAGGACATCATTAGGGCAAACAACGCAATAGCTTCGGTTAGAGCAAAGCCTAGAATGGCATAACCAAATAATTGTTTTGCCAATGATGAGTTCAGTTCCGTTCTAAATCAATCATAATCCATATCAGTAAGTAATGAATCAGTCGGTCCAGACAGAAGGGGATATCTGTTGCTTGTTTGGTAACAACTGATTCCTAAATCTCAATCCGTTGCTTGTTGGCCGGTGCTTCTTTTATTCCTTCCGTAACCAGTCCAGCCATTAGTAACCCTTCTCCTACTTTCGAGCCAACTTCCGAGCCAATTCGAGCCGATTCCGAGTCCCTTTACTATATATCGGTCTTCAGCATATCGGTTTTCAGCTCTATATACGGAGATCGAACAGCGCAGCGGGCAGCGCTGGGAGATTCTCTAAAAAGTACTCCAAAGGCTTATATGCAATGCATTTCTTACTTCACAGATTCCAATTTGTACTCCTTCTCCCTAATAAAGTGTACTCCTTCCGCGCCCACCTTCGAGCCCCTACCTAAATAAAACCACCCACCCTTGCCAGAGTCCTCCGCAGCGCAGATCTTAGAGCCCGTCTCAGTCCAGTCCGGTGCTTGTTTCCTTTCCTCCCGTTTTGCTATCGCTGCTATCCTTACGAGCCCCAGCAAGAGAACTCCCGCGCTAAGGCGCTCCGCTCAAGCCTATGAAAGAAAGAAAATCCGGAAGGAATAGAAGAGGATTAGGGTTTAAGACTCGCCCGAACTCCCGAATTGGTAAAAAATACTAGTAGCTAGTTGGTCTCACTCTTCTTATAGATTAGCAGGTTATTCTGTAATTCTCCTTTCGCCTTATCAATAAATAAATACATTTTCTATTAAAGTTACAGTTGGCTGCCTCATCTCGAAAGCAATGACTCTTATTCCTACCCCTACCCTTATGGGTCATTAAGGAACTCAACTCATGAGTATCGTCCGGTTAATAAAACGAGCGATTCCGCTTCTTCTTCTTTTGCTTCTTCTGCAACTGCTGATTATTAGCTTTCCTGAACTTCACTTCTGACTGAATATGATAAAGCCTATAAAACAATCAGCATCGGTCCACCACCGGGAAGAAAAAGCAATAAAAAGTTTAAATACTCTACTTGTCTCTCAACTCGTCTTAGACCTGCTTTCAGGACTAGCTAACTAAGTTGAATTGAGAGCAGAACGAGGGGGGTCTGTCTGGGGAGAAGTGCATCCCATCCCCCCAGGGGCTGGTTATGAAGTCAAAGAATAATCATTAGTATAGTCAGTAGTAACTGCTTAGTAGTATAGTACCCTTTCTTTAAAGGAGAGGTTCGGCTTAGACGGGACTGGCCTTAAACGGGATAGGGCTAGCTACTGAACGAGGGACGGAAGACCTTAAACGGGATAAGGGGGGAGCTAAAGGTGGGATAGGTAGAGTTAGGTTGGCTGAGGCGGAATAGGAAGTAGGAGAAGGGAGGGAAGTGCGGTTGGCTCGAATCGAAAGGGTTCAGTTCGGAAGTTGGCTGAGAAGGCAAGGCCTATTGGGATAGCAGATCCGAGGACAGACACGTCTGAAGAGGAGAATAGAACGGCAATCGCGAGTAGAGTATGAAGAACCTTCCCTAGGAGCTAGGAGGTGGAATACCGCACCGCAGGAAGGAAAAGTAGTACCAGTACCCCTTAGATTAGAGGTGCAAACTAGTTTCTTTATGCAAGGTAGGGGATCTAAGGTAAAGCACGGACAGCTGGGAGAAAATTAGAATACTAAAGCAGCGAAGTTCCCCATCCATCGGATAATGGGGCAACTAACGGATAATGGGGCGGAGGACAGATCAGTACCCAGCCTGAGTGAAGTGAACTAAGGTCTGCGTAGAGGTGGGCTTGGGCTCGGCTTCAGGGAAGAATTCACCGGTTCAGATTGAGAGGGAAAGAGCTGAGCTGCCCTTGGGACTGCGACCGAAAAGACTGCAACAGCAACTGCTGGCTCTGCTGACCTTACTGCTGCAGCTTCTTCCGCGGATTCAGGAACAGAACCGGATTCGGCAACTGCAACAGCAACTTCGTCAGCTTACCTGACTTCGGATGCTTTTTCTTCTTTTTCTGCTTCTGCTTACCCTTATTCAGATTCAGCTTAATACCCTGATTCAGATTCAGCAGCTTACCCCGATTCAGCTTCTTCTTCTTCTTCCGCTTTTTCAGCGGATTTCGCTTCTTATTCAGATTCCGCAACTGATGATGCTTATTCTTCGTCTTCTGCTTCAGCTTCTTCTGCCAGCCTTGCCAGCCCCTTTACTATATATAGGTATAGGTCTTCAGCTCTGGCCGGCCGGTGCTTCTTTCGGAAGCTAAGCTATGGAGTTAAACTTGCTTGAGGGAGGGCCCTAAATAAGGGAGACAAGCTACAATGATATATTCCATCCCGGACCACATTATTCACGGAACACATTCAATATCTGCTATATCTGTGGTTGAATCTCATGAGTAGTGTAGTCTATGAATTCTTATGATTATGAACTTAAGTACCGGCTGAAGTGACTAAGTAAGGACCGAAGACTAAGACCTTAAATGGGATAGGGGAAGGGACCGCAGAGACTTAAACGGGATGGATAGGGCTCTAGTTACTGACGGTGCGCGGGAGTTCTCTTGCTACTATATTTATATTCATTCCAAAGCACTTTAAGCCCCGCACTCAAAATGTCTCCGTCGGTTCAGTCTTATCAGCTATTAGCTATTCTGGGCTGGGATAAACGCTAAGGCGAGGGTTAAAAGCCTCCACTCATACGTTTCCGGTCTCTTCTGACTGATCAGAGACTCCCGCTGAGGGGGGGTCTCCGGTGGTTGGACGCAGTCGTCTAATTAATCAGCCGCTGTGTTCAGCCATCGTAGCATTATGTGCTCAGTGAGACATTGAAAGTGACGGCTACCTGCGCTTTAAAGTTTTCAATGGTCGTCGCGCTTTACTAAGTCTACTGTGTTATTACAGTGAGTGTGTTGAAGGGTCTCCCGGGACTTAGGGACTTAGACGGGATAGCTGCTGTACGCTCCTCTCTTGTACGCTTTCCTCTCTAGTTGGTCGAGCCCAATCATTCCCTAGCGGTCGAGCCTTTCTTCTTCTCGCTTCTCTCGAACCTTGTGCCTAAAGCTTAGCTCTTCTTGCTCCTGCTCTCCTGTTGGTCGAGCTAAGAACATCTTCTTTTTCGTCTTCTTGCTAAGATAAGGCATGTTATGCTTATCATAGCTTTCTTGGATCGGTTCCGAGTCCGCATCCGAGATGTAGTCATTGATGACTTCTTCCAATGACTTCCAAGAGAAGTCTCCAACCGGTTCGGGCGTGATGGATTGGGCAAGTCAAGTTATTCGGCTCTCCTCCATATTCTTTGGTGATGATGGTTGGCTTGCCGCCCCTCCTTCGTAGGTAGAGAACCGGGTAATGGGTACTTTTCCTTTGAAAATTCTGTTGATCTTGGCAATCATGCCTTCTTCCTTGAAATGAAAGTCAAGGGAAGGCCCAACTTGTGTTTGCGCCTAATGTAGGCAGCCTTTAAGGCGTTGTTGATCCTTCTCCGTGCTTGTTCGGCTTTGTGCAGAGCTTCTACCTTTGAGGAGCTAGGCTAACTTCATCGTTCTCCTTTTGTTCAAGGTACGGATTACGGTTTCTTCCTTCTCAACGCTATCCGCCCATGCAAGAGCGACAGCAGCTTTGTAGTCAAGAGAAGCGGATCTATGCTATTCCCTTGTTTAAGTTTAAGCAAAAGTATCTTTCCTCCGGTTAGCGAAGTTCCCCTAGTCTGGAAAGCGAATCGAAGTTGCTTGCGCGCTTCTTTGCAGTGCTGTTCTCTACCGCATCTTATCCAGGACCCGCTACCCACATACCAAACGACAAGTGAGGCCGGTCATCTCTTTCGGGTGCCAGGTTGACTCCCATTTCTTTCTTTTTTTTCCGATGATATGATGGGCTCGTTCTTCCTAACATAGACCCAGTAGGAATGAATGTCAAAAGGAGGACCTCGGGTATCCAATCAATCCTATCTGCCGCATTCCTCTTGCCTTTACTAAATGGACTCGAAAGGCTAACATAAGCTAGAGTGGAACGATTTTCTATCTTGATGGCTGCAAAACTTGACTTGTAAGAACGATGTGCTTGCTTCATTCGAAAGAAGCACGAGATAAGAGCTTCTTCCAGTTAGGTGTAGACAAAAACAGTTGTTAATTCTCAGAAATTGATAGTCTAAATCGAATCTCGTATTTCGAGGTTCGGCGCAAGAATCAAAGCATTTCCTTTTGGGACCTAGAAATTCCGTTTTTTTAGTCAGCTAAGCAAGCATTCTGCTACCTTACCGTCAGAAATCTAAATATTGAGGGCATGTCTTCTGGTCCAGGCCTTATTTATCTTAGGGATAACCTACACAGCAAGCCCCTGAACTTCATTTACGGGGCCGGCCTTCCGCACTACAGGAAGTTCTTTCCTTTTGTTTCAATGGCAGCTGGTATCTGGAGATTGCTAAGAAGTAGCCTGCCTCCGCCTGACTCGAGCCAACTAGGATCATAAGGTTAAGATAGGGCTAGGCTTTCTCTCATGGACCTTCCAATATTATATTACCATATAGACCGTTCGCCTTTTCATTGCTTTGGCCTAGAGCCAGTGTAGGCTCTATTCGCATAGGCTCGGGTCGGTAACTAAATATAGAGAGAAGAAAAGCCTTAGGTTTATAACCCTTCCGTCTTTCTTACTTAATCCCTTGGGCCGCTTTATAGCGTTAGCTATGGAGTTTGATTGCTTGCTCGCAGAGTCTTGTATGAAATCGCTTGCTATTCCAAAGCAAAAGCTTAGTAACTTCAATCCTCTGGTCGAGCTACATAGTAACCTAAAGCTTAGCTCGAGTCAATCAACCCGCTCTACAATACGCCCTGGAGATTCCAATAAAAGAAAGATTATTTAACCGTAGGACAGTGAAGAAAGAATAAGAATGAAAGAAGTTCAGTTTCAAGTTGAAATAGGAAGGTTTTATACGACGAAGTATAGCATCTTGCATCCCGCTAAGACAGCAGCTTCACGCCACTGTACAAATAGGTGCTGGATAAGGAAGAAAATCAGTCAACACTAAAAGCCCAAAGGCTAGCCTATCGAAGTGACTTACAGATCCGGATTCCATTCTTTTGAGTGAACAAAGCCAGCGAAAGGTAGATTCATTCAATCCGAACCTTTTCTATCTCGATGCGAAACCTTAAGTGGCCAAGCAAGCTCAGCTTGGGTAAGAATGAATTCCTCTTTACTAGCTTCTTGAGAGCTTGGGTAATTTTGCCCCTGTAGCTCCAGCTTGCTCAGTCTTAGGGGTTGAATTGACCGACTTAACATACGCGTTTTCTGGATGGACAAGCTCTGGTTCACCTTCAGCATGCTCAGTTTCCCCCTCAAAGCCCCTTTCTCTAGCAGCTTGCATTCGATGCCATCTTCCTTACTCTATCAAGTAAGTGATAAACACCTTATTAGATGTCACTTTCTTTAGTTTAGCAGCTCCGGTATCGGTAGCATTCACAGCTGATTCAACAATTGCTATTCTTTTTTCAACGAAAACAATCAGCAACAGTCGAGAAGAGCAAGAGAACGGAAACGGATTCAATAGCGGCAGAGTCGTGAAAAGCAAAAGCAAAGACCTCCGCTGAGCTAGATTCAACTTCCCCTGAGCTTGACTGAGGAAAGAGAACCGAAGTCAGTGTGTTAAGCAATGTTTTTCATTTCACTTCTTGGCCCGTAATGCTTTCCCATCGAGAACAGGATTGGCAATGGCTAGTGAAGAGCTGAAGAAAAGCTATTCTTTCTTATTAGAGCTTGAAGCCTAAGACGGATAACATCAATAGTGGAATTCCCGGATCTTACTTCACAACTTTCTTTTCCGTATGATAGTCACTACTCCCTTTTTTCAAGGGATGAGCTCTGAAAAAAGCTATCGAGAAGGGATCTAATCCAGATATTGACCATAAAGCACACAATGTCATTTACAGGTCATTCAAGGAATCTCCACTAAATCTTATTGAGTAAATGCTCCCTGAAATCTTCCTTGAAGGCGATTCCCTTATCGACGCTTCTTTCTCCTTCCTTTCGTTTTTGTCTTCCACATGCCTCCCTATCAGTTCAGTCGAGCTACCGTAACCTCTCCTTATCAGGTAAATTCTATTTCCCTATCAGTCGACTTTGTACTCGCTTCGGTCGAGCAACTACGTACCTCTCCTTGGCAGTCGAGTAAGAGGAAGTCAGGTCACTATTTAAAGATTCGATCATTCGATACCGTAGCTTATAGCTTTGGTTTGAAGACGTGAGACTGAAAGGAAAAGACTATCCTCTGTGAACAGATCACGCAGGTAAGAATTATATAAATACAATACGCGCTGCTCTTTGCTTGGGGGCGAAGGTTATGCTTAGTGTCCATTAGACTATGGAGAACTACTGGTACCGGACTCTAAAGACAGACAACATCTTATGAGAAAGGCCTGTAGCTCGATACTGGGAAGAAAGGCGTAATGGTACCTCTGAAATTGATGCGATGGTCACTCCCTAAGCTTTAGCGCGCGGAAGAGCGTACTCTAACCAACCCGAGGTCAAACCTTGACCAAGAATCTGGAAAAAGAATTGCGTTCACCGGCAACTATCAGAGTTACCTTTCTAACAGCGGTTAGAGCTTCTTCTCCACTCGCCATGCCTTTTTTCAGGGGAATTTCTGAGCCTTTTTTTTTTACCCGCTTCTTTCTCCGCTGGGCAAAGCATTACCAGTCCATCCAACCAAACCTATGAATCGGGATTCAGCTATCTTTAGTGGACCCCTAATCAGTATGGCATTTCTTTAATCCCCTTCTATTCTATCTGTGTCCCTTCCTCGATAGAGGAATGAGTGCAACATTAGCCAGAGCGATAGAAGAGATAGTTTCATTCCACAGGAAAGCATTGTTGAGTCCCCACCCTTACCTTAGGTCTAGTCCACTTCATTAGGCCAGGACTTTCACGCCCAAGGGCAACAAGATGGTCAAGGCTTGCTTTGGCCTCACCGAGTCCGGTATGCTATGGATCGCAATAAAAAAAGATTTTCCGGTCTAGATTTATCTTAATTTGAGACCGTTGCGGGTCCATACCTACCTTCTGAGCGTGATGTTAAGGCTCCTTGTGTGATGGGTCGATTAGGTCAGTCTATAGAGGGCGGGGAAGAAGCGTTGGATCTTTGCCATTGGCAACAATGTCAACCTGAGGTTGTTACGACCAATTCACGAATGGTTAGGTCAAGTCCTCCGTAGGATACCCACTTTTGGGACCTATTGGCAGACTAGACCTCTGGACCGGCTCCAAGGACAGCAGGTATGTTACTCTTATGATTTAAAGTAGGCCACTGATAGGTGGCCTCTTTACTTCATGTTTAGAGTAATGTGTTACCTGTTTGATCGGTCTTTTTCTTCTAGCGTGGTTAACTCCACGTTGGCAACGACCGATTTCGAGGTACCTTTTGTTAAAAGGTTCTCTCGAGTGTCTTTTGTAGCTGGTCAGCCCTTAGGTTATCACGCCTCTTGGCCTCATACACGCTATATGAGTGACTACGTTCCTCTCGCCACTACAGAAAGGCGAGTGAGCCAGAGCTAGTTTAAGCCTTTCTATGCTCCACTACTGAAAAAGGGCTAGCTAAGACAAGGCAGCTGAAGGCAAGGAAGTACTGGGCCGGGTAAGTTGGGTAAGGACGAATTCATAAGCCCGTTGGGTATTCACTCATACTAGTACCAACGCCTGCCGACTATACGAAGGTCAAGGGTCTTCCCAGCCAGCCATCCCCTACCCATCAGACGGTCAATAAATAAAGGGAGGAGGTAGAAGGCCCACGGGTCGTGAACTTCTTTTCCCGGAGAAGTAGTCCGCTCTCTGTCTTGCTTACAAACCGCAGAATGTCCGAGGCAGGAGGTTGAATCCAAGCCAGGGAAAACATGCCAGAGGGAAGGTAAATAAAGGCAACGGCTTCTCCCACTAAGCGCTATGGACATACTACCCATACGTACTATGTGCTGGACGGACTGCTTACAGATTAGGGACTGGACTTGCCAATACTGATGAGGAACATCTTAAGTGGTGGTTTTTATTCCAAGATCTTCTGCCACTTAGTAACCTTAATAGAGAGAAATCTTGAGAATAGTTTAGTGAAAGCTATTGGTTTAATCATCCTCCCTCTCACTCTGGTTGGGGGGTGACACACCACAGAGTACGACACACATGCGATTTGCAAGATGCGCTCCTCGTGCATCTACATGATGCCGCGGCGAGTAGCTCCGTGCTGCTCCCTTCTTTCTCTTTCTTATACTGTGATCCCTCATCCATTAGATCCGGGAAGACGATTTCCGACATTCACCCTCAAAAGGAGGGGTATACTTCCGTCCATGCCTGTTGAAAGTTCCTTGCCTCTTGTGCCGTGCGTGAGCTGTGCCCGCTTTTCCCTCACAAAGCAAAGCATTTAACCGGCTTCCCTAAAGTAAAGTGAATTAATAGGCTAAACTCTCACATTTCTTTCTTCCGGCTTAGCCGGACTACTTACCTCTGGTCAGGAGAGTCAGAACTGATAGCCATTTCCATTTTTCATGGTATGGAACTCCAAGTAGTCCTTCCTGCAACAGAGTCAAAGCTGCGGTAATGCTTACTATTACTATTACTATTACTATTACTATTACTATTACTATTACTATTACTATTACTATTACTATTACTATTACTATTACTATTACTATTACTATTACTATTACTATTACTATAAGGCTATTCAAACCAATCTACCCCTTTTAAGGAGACGGGATAAACTACTTCTTTCTATTTCTCCATAGCACCCAATTCCTGAACCAAACCAGGTGAAAGCGCTAACTCCTTCTTCTTTTCCCGTTCGTGACCCAATGACAGCAAAGCGAGGATCAGAGCCTGTCCACTCTATTAAGGTCAAGCTTTCCCATCGAGAAAGGATTCGGTTCGTCTGTTCATTGGAGGAAAGCGTTTATTGAGCTTCATGGATCCGCCCGCTTTCTGTCTCTGATCCCCAATATGAGTGAGACCAAGATGGCTGACTGGAGTGCCACAATCTCGCTTCCTCGGGGCCGGATGGCGGAATCGGCATTCTGGTCGGAAACAACATCTTCCCCTTCTGCGGCAGAGCTGCGGTCCACACTGTCCTTCGGCAATATCGGACTCCGAAGGCGCCGCCCAGAGACGACGCCACAAGAACAACCAAAAGAAAAATCGCTGCCCCACGGATTCTTGCCCTCACTCGAAAACAAATTGAGCTGTAGGCATCAAGGTAAGGTACCGAGAAACTATACTGCTGCAGAAGCGGAATCGAAGGAATTGGTTTCAAGGTAAGGATAGCGTGATTGACTGCTTGCGTTTGGATCATGGGCCACAGCTACTTGGGTTTAAACCGCTGACATCCGCCACCCGAAAGGAGGCTTTTTTGCATGTTAGCGCCTCTCTATTCTACAGTGCCCATTGATCAAAGTCCTAAGCTTGGGAAATCATCCCACTTCGTTGTCTTTCTCTTTCTTTGAAGCTAGAAAGATGCAGTGCTTCACCGAGGGTTTGTCTCACAAGATCTGTTGGAGTTGAAGATTTATCGGCCATTCCCATTTGAGCGAAAGATTGAGCATTGGATCAAGAGAGTGCATTAGCCTTTCAAGGCTAAGTCGAAGCGTATCAATCCCAAGGTCGGCCTACAGATATCACTTTTAGGTCTCCTTCTTTCCACGCTCCCTGAGAAGTTATTCTGGTTTGTTATTCTTTAGTAATGCATTGGTGCCTGACCCTTGCAATCAACTTTCATAGGTATACCTTTGACGCATCTCTGAACAAGCAAATCTCAATGCTTCTACTGCTCCCACCTGCCACCCGGTCGTTCTTATAGTCTCTGGAATCGCTTTCAAAGCGGATTTCATTTTTTCTTCCTTTTTGCTTTCCATTGAGTGTAAAGTTCCGGGTAATCACCTGTGCGGGATTGATTTAGCTCAGAAGCGCCCTCTCTTTCACAGCCGAGGAGTGAGTACACATCGATGAGCTTAAGTAAGCGTTTTTGACTACTACACTTTGTTGATGCAACGAACTCTTTCTATTCCACGAGCAGACACCTTTCGAGAGAGTCTTCCAAATTGCTCTTTTGACCTACCTTGAGAAGGGAAATTCCTACGAGATGATTAATGAATGTAGGTCAGGTCTCTCTAATTCGCAGTAGGTGTGTATGCTCCCCTAAGGCGAGAGCATTTGCTTCTTCGACTGACTCAACCATGTCTTTCTTCATTGACTGCTTCATCAACAGAATCGCCGGAATCAACCGGCTCTACTGAAGCAACTACTCGCTTTGGATCTGCAACTTGAAGATATTCATATAGGCATAGGTAAAGGTATGGTAAAAGGCAATCGCAGTGGTTGTTTCACCCCAGAGTAGATTCACTCATAGCAGATACAAAGGCAGGAGCAAACTGCTAAGTAAAAGCAGCAGAGAGTCGATATACGGGGGCAGCAGAGCCCGTTGATTCAGAACCACCTATTTCTCCATAAGGGCGTCGAGCCCCAGGCATAAGTAGGTGAATCCACAAAACCACTAGCAGAGGTGGAGGCACCAGCGATGAAAGCAGTGGGAGAGGCATTGAAAAAGAAAGGCAGCAGGAAAGCCTGGGAGCCAGCCCTATAGTATAAAAACCAGCAAATCGAGTTGCAGAAAGAATAATTGGTGTTTCGACTTTTGCAAGCCTATATATGTGGTTCTGATATTTTCATGTGTTCCTATAATTAATTGATCTATTAGTGCTTTCATGCTTTCTTTCTCTGTGCCACGGCGCGATATTGATGTGATGATCCAATCCATATATGAAGAACCTAGTTCTTCAATCATATCTGCACCAAATTCTTCTTTTCGGAAGAAAATATGATGCGAGGACCCGATCCACCAACTATCTGAAATGTTGGCAAACAGGGCCATAGTAGTGACCAACACTACCTTTTCCTGATCATCATGGCTTTTTCCCTTTTCCTTTCTTTTATGGGCACTCAAAACTCAAGTGACCTTTCTTCTTGCAGGACCAACACTCTATGTTTTTCAGGTTCTTCTGCCGCTTCGAAGAACTTTTTACTGTCCACAACGTTCATATTCTTTCTTTTTTTTGTTGTTTGGCTACAACGGGTACGCTCTCTAGAAGATTTGCTCGGGGCTGTTCACTTTCACTTGGTCGCCTGGTATCTTTGAAACCTCTTTGCTTGCGGAGGCAGGAGTGGAAACGTCTGAGAGAGCGCTTCGCGAAAGAATCCTGTGGCGCGGTGAAAGGTTTCCCGTTGGGGTTTCCGGCCCCCCTGGTCTTCACCTAATTGTGGAAGAGGGTAGGTGCGTTGAGTATCAACTCTCTCTCGCGCCTTTCTTCAGCTTGTTCCTGTTCGTCTATTCGGGACGGGGCAGGCAGCCCACATACATGAAGAGAAGAAGAGAGGATAGGGGGTTCCCTGATATTAAGGTGTCAAGGCAGTCGAAGAAGGCCACAAGTGGAAGCAACCGATGCTTTGGTCATTCAGTTGACTCCGCCAGTCCGTGCTTGCTGTCATGCTGGCAAAAGCAGGGCTTTCGGCCGGTTTTACCTACTATTGGATTTGAACCAATGACTCTCGCCGTATGAAAGCGATACTCTAACCGCTGAGTCAAGTAGGTCAAGCTGAGTCAAGTCAGAGAAAATAGACCCCTATAAGAGAAAGCCGCGCAACCAGAGTTCCCCTTACTATACAAGGGGGGGCGGAGCGCTAAGAAAGAGAAAGCGTTATCACTATACGAAATGAAGCAGCGGACCTTAGAAGAAGACAGGAAAGGATGAGATGGCATCGAAAAGGCAAAGGGGCTAATAAAGACTGTCTTTATAAGGGACTTTGGGGGAGATTGACCATACTTTCTTTCCGGAAGTATCGAATTTCATTTTTGGATAGCCAGTTCCACGGGTTATAGAACGGCGGGCTAGTTAGGGATAGTTTCCTCTTGGTCAAAAGGAGTCTTTCTAGCCTCAGTAGAAATAGGAGCTGCCCTCATAGGAGCCTGATTATCATGCCGAATGCTATTCTTTAGGGCTACGAGTCATGCATTTCTTTCGGCAGGCAAAAGTCAAGCACTAGAGCCATTTTTAGGCAGGTGCTTTTTATCCCGACCAGTTAAAGGTAAGACTTTCTATTCTCAAAGGGAGGGCTTTTATGGAGGGCCGGATTGACCTTTGATTCAATTAAAGTAAATAGGCCTCTGCCAAAGAAATTGGCTTTCACTGTATTTCAGCTAATCTCTTAATAGACGCCATTCTCAGATCTGGATGTGACGGCAGGTGCCAAGGCCAAGAAGAATAGTAGCAGCGGGAACTGGGAAAGACAGCATTTGACTCTGTCTCCACTGCTTAAACTGACACCGATCTCTCTATTACATCAACAAAGCCTGCTCAGATTCCGAACGAGCCTGGGCTTAATAACTTCGGCTATTGATTGATCGGGATCCGAGGAGAGGTCCTACGAAGCCAAGCCGCTGACCCCAAGAGGCGCCTAGTTATAATAGGGCTTTCGTGCCTTCAGATACACTCGTTGGGGAATGAATGTTCTGGTTTTATTCGAGCTATATCTCCATTTCCAGTTGAAAGGCATCTATCTAAGGCCATTGGATCTAATAGCTTGACTTCTCCCTCTATAGCTACACTAGAAAGGAGTTGGCTTTCACTAACCAGCTCAAGGAGTTGCTTGTTCGTTACAGAACTCATCTATTTCGATATATGAGCTTTCCTTGGTTAGGCTTACCTTGTTGGCCTATGTTCAACCACCTACTCGTGTATACAGTCAACCTCAGCCTACTCCCGCGTACGGCCAACCATCCGCCTCGATGTGAGACACACAAGATAGTGTAAACTCGCGAGATGATGCCCCGCTAGAGGAGGTCCAACAAGGATGGAGTTGACTCCTATCTGGTCAATGGTCGAGAAAAGGGTCTCCAGTTAGTTAGACAGGTTGGTTCTTTGCGGAATCGAATGAGGCGAGCAGCAGTGAAGTGGGGCTAACCTGGTTAGACTGCAGTTACTGGCAGCTTCGTTGGTTCGGATCCATGGGAATTGATTCTTTGTCATGGTCACGCCCGGTTTTCATAAAGAGTCTCTTTCGAGCCTCCCCTTAGCATGGCATGTTGGGAATGGGAAAATGGAATAGGTGAAGTGGTTCATTGGAAGCTTCTTTCTCTATCTACGTCATCTCATTCAATGGAGAGGGGGAATAGATATAGATAATGGGTATAGTACTAGTTCTTTCTCTGTTGCCCCCAATCAGTTCGGTCTCTACTTCGAGTGGCTCCTCGCGCCTTGTGCGTCGTGCATTGCTCGGTTCTCTTAAAAGCCTACTCGGTGCTCTGCCAATGAGTGTTCCCGGTCTCACACAAAAGTCTTTTTCATCGACATAGTCAGAAGCAATGGATGTTGAAAACGCACAAGCGAAGCGCCTTAGTCAGCGGAAGAAGTCACCCTCAATTTGATCTAGAACTTATATTCGAGGAAGAACAACCACACCAAAGCTTAGAGATCTACTCCAGTGTTTACTGGAGATATACTCTTATCTATGCTAACTAGAAATGAACCTTCACGAGTTGAGTAAAAGCACCTAGCCTATCTTACTCCCCCTATGCAAAATAGCAGTTCGTCCAGCCGTCTTCTAGCTTCGACCAACCAAGAGGATTCCTTATATGAAGGAAGAAAGTCTCAGGAGTGATCCTGCACACTCCAACCATTCTGGTCTATGGCCATCGAGAGTTTGACCCCACGTTGATTTGCTTTGTCTTGCTTACCGGCTCGGAATTGAACTCCAAAAAAGGGACTGACTAAGGCCTAACAGGAAAGGTACGTAGTCACTCGAGTGAAGCGAAAAGGGAAGAAACCAGGGTAATAGAATGAGCGGAGTGTAGTCCCTTAAACCGAGGGACTACTAAGTTGGTCGGACCCCCGACCAGTGGTAACACTAGCCTAAATTTCCCATCGCTAAGAACAGGGACATTGGTGCGAGACTAGAAGTAGTCCCAACACTTCTTTCTTGTCCAAGTTCCTACGACTGTATCCTACAACTTGTTGGCGCTCCGTAAGGCCCAAAGTCTTATTTCTGATGGCTTTGGAAGTTAGTTTACTTAGTTAGCAATTACGTAAGCTTTGGAAGTAAACTTGCCTGTTACAGTAAGGTATGAAATGGCTTCTTTGCCTACTAAAGCTGCTAATGTTGAATGGAGTTCTTATCAATCAGTTCCAGGGAGAGAATGAAAGGAAGGAAGAGCGGATAGTCGAAACGTGCAAGCGGGATTTGCTCATTGAAGACTCTAGTGAGTTCTCTCTTCGTTAATGGCAGCCCCTCCCGGCGATACTGTCAGCGAGACACTGAGAGGTACTTCAAAGGAAGAAGACGATCTCTTAGGACGGCATATCAAAAAGCTTGAGCATCAAGACATGATGGATACGGAAAGTCAACCTGATGGGTCTTCTTCAGAGAAAGCTCAGGTGAATCCGATTACCGAAGAATGCCCTAGCGTACCTGCAAAGAATACACAGATGTCTTACAAAGCTTCACTGATTGGCTGCGATTCAATGGATACAGATCTTCAACCAAATGGTTTATAGGAGTGGCTAGAGGAAGAAGAGAAGATACCGCCTTCACTTGCTGCCGAACTCGATCGGTTAAAAACCATCTAGCCTGAGGTGGAAGTGTCTAATGAGGAATGGAAGGACTTTGTTCGTCCATGGAAAGATGCCCTCGTAATCACTCTTCTGGGTAGAAGACTGAGTTAGAGAGTGATGAAAGACAAACTTCTTCCACTATGGGGGCTAGCCGATCTCGAGTGAATCGATCTGGAGAATAACTACTAAATTATCAGGTTGAATAACAAAGCTCACTATGACGGAGTTCTAAACGAAGGTCCGCGGGTCATAGAGGGACACTACCTTCTTGTTCAAAGATGGAGTCCAAGCTTGAATCCCCACAGTCAGACGCTTAGCAAGCTTGCGATTTGGATTCGTATCCCTAATCTTCCGGCTTATTACTGCAATGAGACTTTTCTCTGGAGATTGGGTAATATCATCGGCAGGACTCTGAAAGTTGACCTCAACACTCTCCAACAGAAAAAGGGGAAAGTCGAGAGGGGAAGATATGCGAGGATCAGTGTCGAGATCGATCTCCGTCGGAAACTTGTCTCCCGCGTGATTACCAGGAAAGCCATTTTTTGGTGGAATATGAGAATCTCAACATTATTTGTTTGAAGTGTGGCATCTATGGGCATAGAATGGAAGATTGCCCACTGAAGGCAAAACCAAATCCTCCAACTGAGAATTCTCCGCCGCTGCCTTCACCGGAAAAAACCAGAGTCAAGGCCGAGAGGCACAAGGACGTCTCCGTCGATGAGGAGTTCGGTCCTTGGATGGTGGTCAAAGGGAGTCCGAGGTTGCGCTCCTCGAGAACCGAACCTGAGGCAAAAGCAGGTGAAAAGGTTAATAACCAGGCACAGCAGGTCCAGAAAAATGCAAGTCCTCCTCAGTTCAGTCCTCACGATTTGAAGCTCTTGCTAATCTCGCAGAAGGGGATACCAGTCCTGTCATGGAGCAGGTTTGCATTGACAAAGAAAGTTTCCGGTTTGGCTAGTTAGAGTCATTAAGTAAGGTAGGGAAAACTACTTCATACGATAACGATACCATTCACAGCGGAACAAGAAGAATCACAGTCGACTCAACTTGTGAGCTATCGAGTCAGTAGCTGCCTTTAGAGCTGGGATAAGTAGGGTAGCAGCTAAGATTAACTAAAAGGACTCTCCTCCAAAAAAACACCCCCTATATGCCTATGGCTGCCTTTAGGGAAAGAAGGGGCTCATCCTGAAATATAATATTAAAAACGGCCTAAAAGCTTCTTTCCTAGGGATATGACCATATGGCATTGGCTAAGTCATTCCCGAGCACACCTTCCCGATAAATTGGAACCCGTGGCCTGTCTCTCTCTACAATGAAACCTCTTATGGAGTATACGAACAGTATATGGGACACATTTCCCAGCTCATCTTCGTTAGAGAGAGGGGATTATATATTTCCCAATGGGTAAGGCCTAGGGAGGCGTAGAAGTCTAGGTGCAGGGGCACCTATACCGCTATATTAACCCCTCAAAAGTCTACTCATAAGCACGCAAATATGATAATCTACCTAATACACAACTCAACACATAATCAATATATAAAAAATGTTAGTTTAAAATTAAATCAAATAAAGTTGTATAGTACAGATAGTTATAACACTTCAGCTGTTACTGATATAATAGATAAAGATAAAGAAACTTATGTGCAATCATTTCTTCGTTCATTTTATGATCAATTTTATAAAGATTCTTATATAAAAGGTAATGAATATAGTGGTGGAGTCAGGCCCGGATCATATCATAATCAAGACGTTGCTTGTGATTCCAAATATCAAGATGAGGTGTTTAATAAATTACATTCATATAAAGCCTCTCATACTAGCAATTTCTCTGAAAGTGATTTAATAAAACTGCAATCAGAAATAGAGTCTCTCACAACTCAATTCGATGATCTAAAGAACCGTTTCCAAATAGTCCCTGACTTGCTCCATCTTCTTATTGATAAAAATAAAACATCCGCAAGGGAATTCTTAAAAAGTCAAAATATACCTGATTCTGATAAGGTATTGTTGTCATATTTAGATCCATATACTATAGAGGGTATCATTGTTTACGTCCTAGGGTTACTTTTCAACAGCATCCAGGAAAGTCCGGCGGTGCGCGTGTCAACACTGGTTGAATATCTTAGTAGGTTTGTGGTTAATCATGCTCTAATGATGCAAGATAGGGAGGTTCATATTAAGGAGGATGAGGATAACTATAGAGCCCTGGCTAGGGCTAAGGAATATGCATCTTTGAATTTAGAACAAAATGAGGCTCAGAAACATCTGGAAGATATACGGTTAAGTACACTTAAAGAAGAGAGAGAGAGACTGAGAAATCTGGGTCTTGATAATAAATATAAGGAACATTATAATATAGGAAGTTTATTGGTAGAATTCTTGGTTTCTAGGAAATTGATTATTCTATCGACTGATTTGGGTCTTAGTGATATCTATGTTAGTAAGAAAAAGGGTAAATATTATTATCCTAAGAAATTATTTGCTATATGTAATTTTAACATAGGTCTACTGCCTGTCAAACTAAATCTACCTATGGTATGCAAGCCTGTGGAATGGAAAATTAGACCTAATATAAAATAAAAGAAGCACGCAGTATATCTGATCTCAATGGTGGGTACCTAACCTCCCCCGCCGGGTATTTATATATCCAACGATATCGTATGTTGTCATCTCGCGACTACGATCATTTCAATATTGAATTATTTAATATGTCCCCTAAGTTATGCGATGCCATGAATAAATTACAGATGCAGGCTTTTGAAATCAACAGGGATTTATATGATTTTATAGATGATAATTATGAGATGTTAGTTGACGAAGGTCTCCTTATGCCACCTTTTTTAGCTACCGTAAAAATACCCGAAGTGGTTGAGTCTTTGAGGACATATTACTTAAATAATCAGTCAACAGCAAAGTATTCATACCAAGAAGTGTATCTCAAGGAGTTCTTTAGGAACCTCCAACGCGCTCGTTATGAACAATTTATATTAAAACTAGCATCAGCCTATTCAGGTTATAAATTCTATCTGCCCGCTTTCCTTGACTTCCGGGGGCGTATTTACCGTGCCGGGATCTTGCACTTTCATGAGCGAGATCTGGCTAGAAGTCTAATAATATATTCAGATGATATGGTCCATGAAAATTCTTATGAAAGTAGCGATCATAAAAATGCTCATGTTGTCCTGTGTGCGTCTATTGGTTTTCATTACAAAAAGTTTAAAACATATTATGATTCCGTGGAATGGATATCTAATATTTTTTATAATAAAACCCATGCAGATCTCAAAACTTATATAATCAAAACCGCTGTCAAAGCTAAAGACCCCTTTCAATTTATATGCAAGACTCTTCTTTTATATTATGAAAATTTAACTTGTATGAAAATATCAAATGTACCGATCACGCAAGATGCATCCGCAAGCGCATATCAGATCATGAGTTACTTCTTGTTAGATCAAGAACTTGCTGTACATACTAATCTCATTCCCTCAAAACCTACATATTATATTATATTATATTATATTATATTATATTATATTATATTATATTAAGGATATTTATTCTTTCGTACAGAAGGAACTTATGGAATCCTTATCTAAAAATCCTGAATGCACTAAATATATAACAGTATGCTATAATATATCTCGAAAATTAGTCAAGTCACTGTTTATGCCTATGATTTATGGAAAAAGCCTAATCAGCATGGCTAATGATATCCATTTAGAGTATTCACATCTATTAAGCCGAAAGGAAAGCGGGTAGGCCGCCCGTTGGTTTTGGAATTGGACCGGGACACACCTCTGTGCGCCCTGGCCGGGCTGACAGGTTTTTGGCGCCAAAAAGTGAGGGAGAGAGAGATTTCGCTCGTTAGCGTTAGGTCTTGCTTGGTATGGTTGCCGCGGGTTGTCGTCGGCCCGACGGACTTTGGGAGGGAAAGGTAAAGCTGGCGGAGACCCCAGCCTAGATTAACTGCCCGAGAAGGTGTCAGTGAGGTTTCAACTGTAGTGAAATGAAGGATCTTTCTAAAAGTTCCACTATGGTTGGAAGAAGACAGGTGGGAGTGAGCCGAGCGAGGGCGAAGCAAGTTCCAGTGGTGGGCTGTCTGTCTGGTCCCATTTTATACATATTAAGAAGAGAAGCAATGCAGGATTAAGAAAGAAGGGGTAAAGCCATAACTCTGCCCTAAGCATTGAGCTTACGCGAACCAAGCTGCGAAAAATTTGGGGGTAGCCGTCCTTCCATGCCAAGCCAGCACATGGACAGGATTGCTACTCGAAGTCGAAGACTCCCTCGGACCAAGAGGCTTGGACTATGAGCCCGCTTAGCAAACGAGGGGAAGGAGCGGTAAGGAGGTCGACTAGTTCTTAGCTTGATTGAACTCAGCATAGTTCGAGATTAGAGGAGATAGCTTTTCTATCTATTGCTTGAGTTGAATCAGTTGACTTTGGTCCTCTCTTTCTATTAAGTCTATGATCCGTTAAAGGATCTCTATAGCTGCGCAGAGGGAAGCGCTTAGAAGCTATGCTCTTCTTGAAGAAGTGGGAACATATCCCTATCGAGGTTTTTTTATTTATTATTTATATATATATTTTATATAAAAAAATTAAGAATATAATTAAGTTTTCTTTTTTCTTTCTTTGTGGAAGGGAAGCAGTTCGGTGCAAGCACCAACTGAGAATAGAATAGAGACTGACAATAGAGGATTTCCATTCATTTTCCTATCTGCTATAGAAGTCAGATCTCTGTCACTGACGGCAAGCCTTGATAGGTATGGCAAGTCTCTCTTTCTCTTACGCAATTTCTCAGTGTGGAGTGAGGTCTGAATTCTCAATTTAGCTATTGCGTACTATCTCAGATTCTAACCTAGCTATCTATAAAATATTGGAATGAAAACAAAGAACTTAGCAAAGAGAGATGGCAAGAGGAACGGGCTCAGGGCCAACTAGTATTATTTAATAAGACATGGAACTTGGGGCGCTCGGTAGCGATTTGACTTGGACCAGCATCGAGTGAACATTTTCCCAACGGAGGGGGCTTTGAAGCCGTAGCTAGCTAGACTAATGGAGCAGATTCATCTGCGGCCTCTGGTGGGATTGATGCTAGTAGTCTGTTCTGTACTTTATATACAAAAATGAAATTGGTTGGCAATGAATGCAGCGTATAGCAAACGAAATGGTCAGTTCGAACAAGCGTCTAACCGGTTATACAAGGAAAAGCCATTAGCTAAGATCATCACAATCGGGGGAGCGACCAGACTACCAGCCCGAAAAGTGGGGTACCAAAACGAGCTCTTCTATCCACAACAGATACAAGGATTAGTACATGGAAGCCCCTCGCCGAGAAGGCGGTACAAATGGGTACCTCTCTCGGGATCGGGTTGACCGGATCGCCAGAGGAACAAAAAAAAATAATTAATACTATTTTAGAAAACTATCTCGATACAATCGCTGGGTGAATAACGAGTGGTACCGGTTGGATCAAACTGCGACCCATATTGGTAAATGTCCAGCTTACGTTTCATATCTAATTTAGATATCCATCACTCTAGCACACCGCTTGCCTATTCCGACTAAGCAGCCCAGCCCGGTGTGCATAAGCAAAACCAGAACGCCTAAAAGCATTCCAGGCGGATTGAAACGAAAATTAGCCGTCCTGGGAAGGCCTTTTGTCATAGAATATTTTGCGCCTCTGTTTTCTCGTTCGACGGAAGAAGTATGGTTGGAAGGAATTGTTCATTCCTGTTGACTAATCTGAGTCCTTGAGAGCTTAGACGTCAGCGGGTAAGAACTCCGAAAGAATTGAATCGGCTCCTCCTCTCTTGCCCTCTTGATGGTATCCAGTTGAAATGGTTGCTGGATTGCCCCTAGTTCAAGCTCTAAGTCAAGCATTCACACACCAAAGACCTCTTACTACGCTCCTGAGCCTAGGAAAGAAAAATCCCATTTGCCTAATACGTACTACTGTGCAGTAGATGATTTAGCTGCCGTTATTCTTTCCACATTTACTCTTTAACCTATGTTTGTTGAACCAACTTCACATGTGTCAACCTGCGATACATTGCCTTGCCTATGTCTTCATCTTCAAGATCATCACCACCTACATCCTTTGCCTATCCAATAATGGTTCCGAGACATCATCTCCACTTCAACTCCTTTTCTCTCGGGATTCGCTCTTAGCATGCTTTCGGGAGAGAGGGATGCTAAACCTAACTTCCTCTGTCACAGGAGAAGCGGATCTTGAGTCAGTCCAGCTAGAACTAGAAGCTGATTCGGAAAATGTTCGGAAGAGGAGAGTTCGAGTGCGGGTTAGCTGCCTTTCCTATTGAAGCTTATGTTGTTGCGGTTAATCCTATAAGAGAAGAGGATGGCCTCGAATGCGCTCTTAGTGGTACTTCTTTTTTCACGCTCTCGAGATGAGCGCTCACTTTATTCATGCTACCGCTGAACTTAGTGACATATGGGATAGATGTCGGCATTTCCGCTCTTAGGTGCGTAGCCACTGCAAGTCAATTCCCCTGTCCGGAATCCGCCTCTTTAGCCCTCAAAGGCCTTCACGGGCTTACTTAGTTTCCATTCCTTACCCTTTCTCTTAGCCAGGGGAAATCCTAGTCTAGAGGATAGTTTTCTATAAGAATGTGGAAAGATGAGGAATTTCCTTAACTTACTTAATAGGTTACCCGATCCCTAACTAAAAAAGTGGGGGTCGAAGAGAATAGATAAAAGACTTCGAGGAAGGGTCTTTGCCAGGAGGCCAGAGATTCTTGAATTTACATAGCATAAAGACGGACATTCTGCTTCAAGTTGCCATTGAATTGCTTTCCGTTCCCTTGCTGAGTCAAAGGATGAACAATAGTTCGCGCTGACACTTCATGAAAGAGAGACTGCTATAACTTACTCAGTCTCTGATACAGCTCCTGTTGTGGAAAAAGAGGTTTGAGTCCTTTGCCTTTGTGACCTCGGTCACACGGGAGACCCCTCCTTAAATAGAGAGTACGAATACCCCAAGTAGTACAGATCTTTCCCCATGAGGCTTTCTGACTTGTTCACAGCACGACTTAGTAAATCTGCTTCCTGGGCCAGCCCTTGCTTGTCTTGTGAGAACCTCGACCACCACCACCCCCAAGCCCATAGATAGCTCGTAGAGAATCAGGTTCTTGAATAAGGGAGGCCCAAGACCTTCCAAAGAGGAAGAGGCGGGTGGGCCATATACCATGATGGGCCGTATAGAAGATAGAAAATATGTTGTAATGAGACTCATTATGGGGTCTTCTATCTTTTCAATGGTTGGTTAGGCTGAAGAATAATAACAAGGGCGGTGGTTGGGGAAGGCGATCATAATAGTATCTCAACAGAATTCTCTCTGTGTGTCGGGTGCCACATAGTAGCTCTCTATACATTCTACGCAATAAAAGCGAGGAGAAGACCACCCCCCATTTGATCAGACCGTCCTCGACGAAGGCTTAAGGCGAGACCGAAAATTTTGTGAGGTACTTTTAAGTGAGTTGGGAACCGCCAGGCGGCGTTCATAGAATCCCGATTGTATTACCAAAGAATCTCTCTATGCGGCGTTCGCGCAGCATAGTAGCTATAGTCTAATGACTCTCCGACGTAACGAAAGCGGAGAACAGACCATTTTCCGTTGGATTGTTTCACTGCCCCAGAATTGATAGCCTAGGACAGGAGATCTGCGCTGCGATGTAGAGTAACGACCAGTCGTAAGTAGCTTAGCTGCGTTGAGAAGCCTCGATGCGCCAGAGCGATAGACAACTGACCGTTGATTTTAAACCTCAGACGGGGAGACAAAGCCAAAGATTCCAAAAGTGACAACAATGATAGTAACAGAGCACGAACGAAAAGATGAAGATTCATAAGGGTCTGGACGGCTCTTCAGGGAGAGGATCTTTGTGAGATTCTTTCTGTCAATGACAAGACGATTGGTAACAAGAAGCCTTGCGCGTAAACAGAAAGATCTTCGTCAAAACTTAAAGCGCTAACGAGCAAGAAAACGGCATAGCAGCTACTTACAGCAACAATCTTTGGACAAAGAACGACAGGCACTCACCTATAGCTCCAATCACTTACAACAGAAAGAGACAAGGGGCTTACCAAGAGACCTGCTACCTTCCCTCGGACCCATTT